TCCCCTTCGCCGAAGTCTAAGTAAAGAGACCGAAGGAAAGTAAGGGTTTGATCCGGAAATTTTTCTATCATTCATGTAGCATTGAGCGGTAGGGGGATTTTCATCTCTTGGCCATTCTTTCCAGTCTTTTCCTTTCCGTACCACAAAAATGAAAAATTAGAAATAGAGAATCTATATCCAAGAAAGGTCTAACCGTTGGAATAAGAGTATCCATTGTTATTTGATTTGATACATTGTGGTCAGTAACATTGTTGAATTAGTACGGAAAGAGAGGGATTCGAACCCTCGGTAAACAAAAGCCTACATAGCAGTTCCAATGCTACGCCTTCAACCACTCGGCCATCTCTCCTACAGAATGATTATGGCCCAGAAACCGAGTTAATAGTGAGTCATTCATATTCAATTTATTTTTGATAGGCACGTCCAACTAATTCTAACTATAAAAATAATTTTTTTTAACTATGTTTAATGGATACTTTTAGCTCATGATTCTATTTAGGTTTTTAAACTATGATTCCATTTTTTATCAAAATTCGACTTTTACAGTTTTCGATTTTTCACCAACAACTGTTTATCCCATACATAGATCTAGTCAAAATTTATGAATCATAGAATAATTATTCGATTCTTTTTGCTCTTTGTATCATAATTCAATCAAAAAACTTCTAGAATTACCCCAATCTGTAAGATAAATAAAATTCTTTTTTTCTTCAACTTCGCTGAAATCAGAATAGTTCTCTTCATTCTGATCCTACTACATTTGGATGAAATTTAACCGGATTGAAATATTTCTTCTGTTTTATTGATTCCTGTGAAATAAAAAAGAAACAATTTGAATATCGAGTGGGATTTTTTAATGAATCCGTTTTTATGTTATTTCGTACTATGCAATTCCTTTGTTTGTGGGATCATTTTCTCACGAGAGGTAATTAAAAGAAATTATAGAATGGGGTTGGTACCGATGCCTAGATCTGGTGGGATAAATGGAAATTTTATCGATAAGACCTTTTCAATTGTAGCCAATATCTTATTACGAATAATTCCGACAACTTCCGGGGAAAAAGAGGCATTCACCTATTACAGAGATGGTGCGATTTGATTTTTTTTTTTTTCAATTTTCTTTACCGCTCTCCGTCTTAGTAGAAAGACACAGTATTCGGGATAGAAAGAAAACAATAATTGAAATAAATCTACGCTTCTTGGAGGTGCAATTTGAAAATAAAAAAATTCCTTCTGTCGTGTATCCCCGATTAATGTAACCTCAGATGCTTTAATTGTCGATTCTAGTATTAAGCGAAAGGTGTAACCTATGGATTAAGTCAACCCTACTCCACTAGTAAAAATATTAACTAGTAAAAATAGGTAGCAGAGGGGAAGAAGCACTACACCTAGGAATCAACAACACGAAAACTTTGTTATAAATTATCCCTTTTCCTTATCGGGATCGGAACTTAGAAAAATGGTTGGGACAACAAACATCCATCTCGTTTGTATTTTGGATACCTGTAGAACCATCGAAGACTGTTGAAGTGACTAATTCCTGGAAATTTAGAGGCGTTGAGGACAAAGAAATTGTTAGAGTTACCCTTTTTTTTTATCTAGTAACACCATGCTTGATGTTAAGAAAAGATCTTTTACAGGAAGGTTGGCTAGAGATTTTTTGTAAAAACGCTAGTCCCATGAGTTCATAATGAGAGTATTTCAATCTTTTTTGATTGCATGTATTATTCTCATCTCATTATGCGCATCACATAAAGGGGGAGCCGTATGAGATGAAAATCTCACGTACGGTTCTGGAACGGAGATTCTTTGAATGGAATAACGAACGACCGTAACGGATGTCGGCTCAATCCGAAGGAAATTATGCGGAAGCTTTACAGAATTATTATGAAGCTATGCGACTAGAAATCGATCCCTATGATCGAAGTTATATACTCTATAACATAGGTCTTATCCACACAAGGAACGGAGAACATACGAAAGCTTTGGAATATTATTTTCGGGCACTAGAACGAAACCCGTTCTTACCACAAGCTTTTAATAATATGGCTGTGATCTGTCATTACGTGCGACTATCTCCACTATAGAAAGAAAAAAAAGAGCAAATTCGCTAATAAATACTAAAAAAAATAGGCTTTCTACATATGTATTGTCCAAACTAACGATTTGTATCAGCTGTAGCAAAGAAAGAAACTTCATAGAAGTAGAAATATGAAGAAATAGGTATGCCTAGATACTTTATTCTATGGATAAAGGATCTAATTGATAGAAGAAGCACCGTAAAGATCAATTAGTCAGGTTTTTGGCCGATACAATAAAAACTGCTTACTTATATCATGATATAAGATCAAAATGAAGGAATCCACTTATGTAATAGGGTGGATCCCCTACGATATGGAGCAGCGGTGTAGCATCAGATCCCAAAGACAGTAAGTCTTTTCTTTCTTATCAAGGAAAGTCTTTTTCAAGGATTCTATATAAATTTCTAGATGAAACCGAG